TTTTCCCTTTCTATGAACCAGTAAAGAGTGTCGAGGGATATACTTTCATTCCCAAAGCAAAAAGAAGTCTTGATTTCTTTTTGCTTTCCTATTTTTCCATTTCGCTTTTATTGTTTGTTAGGTTTGGAACTATGTAATTAATTGAAGTGGAAAGGCAATCTGATGATCCTTCATCAGAAGATTGTCCAAGGAAGACGCAAGGTGGGTTATAGAAAAAACAAGGAAACGGATGATAAATAAAATTTTTGAGTAATTGAGTCAGGAATCAAAATTGGAATTCGGTATGGATAAAAGAACTTCCTATGTTATACTATTCAAGTCTTGACAACGGGTTGATTTGATAGATCAGATATTGTTATTCATGATAGTGATCCGGTTCAAGATCATCAAGAGGTAATTCATTCATTGAATTTACAGACGATAGACAAAAGATTTATCATCTCTAGGGGATTAAATCCCGAGTTATTGCGAAGTAAAAAACCGATGAGATTATGGAAGTCAATATTCTTGCATTTATTGCTACTGCACTATTCATTCTAGTTCCTACCGCTTTTCTACTTATCATTTACGTAAAAACAGTCAGTCAAAATGATTAATTCAATTGAATTTGAAAATTCATTTGAATAAAACTTTCCTTCCAAGTTCTTATCAAAAATGGACAAAGTCAAATGAAAGAGATTCCAATTTCACGTCTTAACTTAAATGAAATGAGCGCACTATAATTATAGTCGGCAATTTTATAAGAGATAGATAGTATAAAAATGAATTTTTATACTATCTATCTCTTAGTCTATAAAGTTGTAATCTAGAATAAAGATAAAGGTTTAAGTTTCTATATATCAATCTACAATATTCTCTTCATATATGTGTATATTAATTCCATATCTATATATTCCATATATTGTATGGAATTGACATAAGACCCAATTTCCTACATCTATTTGTTATTTGTTCCGATCAATCTGAAATAATTCTTATCTGTAGGATTCTAATTCCTTTCCTTTTACTAATAAGGAAGGGGAAAACTCGCCTATTTTTAACGTCAGAACCGTGATATGAAATAAGTCGATAAAGCATAAACCGCCTTTCTAAAAATAGAAACCAAAGGGTAAATGCCCGATATGTAACTCGCCCGAGGCAATATTTTATTATTGCCCAGTCTCTCCTTAAACAACCACTATCTCTATATCATTTCTCATAGAAAGTGCGTATACGCTTAACAAAACGACTTCTTTTTTGAAGAGTAAAAGGGAAATAAAAAAAAAAAGAAAAAAGGTCCGGTCTTCCTTAGTATCCATCTATAAAGATAGTAAGAGCCCATTCCCATTGATTGAAATAGAAAATTTCGGAAGAATTTTAGGTTGGAATAAATTTCCAATCATCTGAATCCCTTTCTTTTCGAAGTACAAAGATGGGAATCGATGAAATATCTCTTTGATTGAAAAAGTATGATTCCTATCATAGATTACTCCATTGGAATCCAATGGGATTCCAAATTCAAAGAAAAGATTTGATTTTAAATAGTTCAAAAGAATGATCTATAAAACAATCGATACGGTTTGATTCCTGAACTCAATTAGTAGTACTTCTAAAGTCCACTTCTTCCCCACACTACGAGTGAAAGTGAAAATGTAAAGACTACCATTAAAGCAGCCCAAGCGAGACTTACTATATCCATGTGCATTATGTCCCCTATCTCTATAAATACGAAGGAATTTTTTCATTATTCCTCACTAATAATAGTGGAATTAATGTCGCAGAGTCAAAAAGGGGTTCTACCAAACACTATTGAGAAACCAATCCAATAAATCGATTATGATTTCGATTTTTTTGGTGATTCAGGCGACACCCGGATTTGAACTGGGGAAAAAGGATTTGCAGTCCCCCGCCTTACCACTCGGCCATGCCGCCAAAATGATACAAAATAGAATAGATGCAATTTTTCCTGGATTACTGAATTTTTATTGTACTTGCATTTTGACTTCTGTTTTCCTTAATCCTTTATTTCCTAAAATAAAAGAAAGACCCCTTTTGATTGGATTTGATCTATCCCTTATGATTGATTGTATAGTATCTGAAAATACACAATGCTAAAAACATTCTCTCGTTTTTCTATTGAGAAATCAAATGGGTATTTTTCAGACGAGAAATTAGAACCATTGACTATTGACCCCTTACTTCGAATTCATGAACGATTCTGGAATTTGAATTTCAAATTGTGTTTTCCTAATGACAAAATACAAATTGAGACAGAACGAATCAGTATTGATTTTTTAATCAAAAAATATTTCTCAATTTCAATTTCAATTATAACAAAACATATGAGTTTATGTAAACCCCAGAACATAAATTATTACACAGATATCTATTATTTAGATATATTGTCAATAAGGAATTATCATAAAATTATCCTACTTCATTTCATGCATTGAATGGGAATTTTCTTTTGATAGAGCACGCCCGGGGCTGTCGCTATCCCGAATAGAACCGGCAATAAAAG